TGTGCTTCAATATAATTACCAGGAGTAAGCGTTATAGCCTGTTTCCAATACTCAGCGGCTTGAGCGAACCAAGCCTCCGCCATTTCAGAATCTCCTTGTTGAATGGCCTGTTCTCCGCGGTCGGAATAGGCGGGTCAAGTCCCTCCCTGAGAACCGTACTTGAGAGTTTCCTACCTCATACGGCTCGACAACCAACTCTTTTGTTTTGGTGTACCAGTTTTTTAACTTTAACCTACTTTGAACTTTATATCTAATTGAATGTCTAATTGAATGAGATTTCTTATAGATATTTTGTTTTTCTTGGATTAAACAAAAGAGAGTAATTACATGAGTTTCAAACTTTCATTTTGATTTAATTAATATATTAATTAATATAATAAGTTTTATCTTTTCTCCTACCTTCAGAAAAAAGGCATGTCCACTGTTATTAGATATTAGAATTTTCTGAAAGGTAACTATCCCGCTTTCATATAAAAATTTATATAGAATCTTTGAAAAAGACTTTTTCATACTTCATAAAAAAGAAAAAGACTTACTGTCTTTAGGATCTGATGCTACACCGCTGCTCAATACCTTAGGGGATTACTCTATTACATAAGTAGATTTCTAAGATTTATCTCATATCTCATATTATGATATAAATAAACAGCTCTTGTTGTATCGGTCCAAAACCTTTCCAATTGATCTTTACGGTGCTTCCTCTATCAATTAAATCTTTTTTTATCCATAGAGAAGTATTTAGGCATATCTAGTCTTCACTTCATATTTCGATCGATGAAGTTTATTTATTTGCTACAGCTGATAAAAAATCGTTTTGGACGATGCTTATGTAGAAAGCCCTTTTTTTGTGTTTCTAGTATTTCATTGACTAGCGGTTCGTTCTTTTTTTCTATAGTGGAGATAGTCGCACGTAATGACAGATCACAGCCATATTATTAAAAGCTTGTGGTAAAAAGGGGTTTCGTTCTAATGCCCGAAAATAATATTCTAAAGCTTTGGTATGTTCCCCATTACTTGTATGGATAAGGCCTATATTATAGAGTATATAACTTCGATCATAGGGGTCAATTTCTAGTCGCATAGCTTCATAATAATTCTGTAATGCTTCCGCATAATTTCCTTCAGATTGAGCCGACATCCGTTACGGTCGTCATTCGCTTTAACGAATTCTCCGTTTCAGAACCGTATGTGAGATTTTCATCTCATACGGCTCCTCCTTTAGGTGCATAATGAAAATAATATATGTAAAAATGTGATGTCATTATGAACTAAGCGGGGCTAATGTTTTTACAAGAAATCCCTAGCCAACCTTCTTGCAAAAGCTCTTTTCTTACTACCAAGTGGGTTCATGCTAGATAAAAATAAAAAAGGAAACTCTAAAAATTTCTTTGTTCTCAACGCCCCTAAATTTCCAGGAATTAGTCACTTCAACAGTCTTCAATGGTTATACGGGTATCCAAAGTACGAACGAGATGGATGTTTATTGTTCCAACCATGTTAATTAGTCCCAATCCCAACGAAGAAGAAGAAAGAAAGGGAATCATTTTGAAGAAAGTTTTTGTGTTGTTGATTTCTCGGCGTAGTGCTTCTTCCCCTATGCCTCCTATTCGTATATTGTATTAGTGTAGTAGGATTGATCTGTAATACGGGAACCATAGGTAAAAACCTTTTGCTCAATACTATAATTCACAATTGAAGCATCTAAGGCTGCATTAATCGTGGATACATGACAGAAGGGATTGTTTTTTTTATATTATAAACTTCACCTTCAAAAGCGTAGATTTTTTTTCAATACTCGTTTTTCTTTCTATTCCAATCCAAATCGACGAGAAAAAAAAAAAAAATGATAATCAAATCACACCATCTCTGTAATAAGTAAATGCCTCTTTTTCTCCGGAAGTTGTCGGAATGACTCGTAATAAGATATCGGCTACAATTGTAAAGGTTTTATCAATAAAATTTCCATTTATACGCGATCTTGGCATAGGTAGTAATCCACTCTCTAACTCTTTTTATTTCCTTTACCTTTTCTTTTGTGAGAAAATTTTCTCACAAACAAAGGAATTGTATAGTACGAACTAACATAAAAGCGGACTCATAAAAAAAAACCTTCTATCTACTTACAATTTTTCCGGTCAAAAAGGTATCTATTAACCATAATCTAAAAAACGATGAATAACTCGCTATTCACCCAGATACTCAGTCATAATCCTGATGTCGGAGAGATGGCCGAGTGGTTGAAGGCGTAACATTGGAACTGTTATGTAGACTTTTGTTTACCGAGGGTTCGAATCCCTCTCTTTCCGTACTTTCAACTAATTCACCAATCTTACGTGATTGACCCCAATGTATCAAATCCAATAAAAAAGAATAGATATAAAATCTACCTTGTTTTGATTTTGAAATAGATTCTCTATTCCCAATTTCTTTCATATGAAAAATGCTGGGAAGAGCAAACAAGGGATCCAAATCTCCCTACCAATCTATGATACATTAATAGGAAAAAGATTCCTCGACAAAATCCCTTACCTTGTGCCTTTTTATTTTTAATGGCAAAGGGGAGTTGTCCGAACTCTTGTTTTTAGTAATTTTTTTTACTTAAGTTAGGTTTATTAAGTCTGTCGAGAGTAATATTCTACGACAAGCAATTCATTTATTTTCAAACCGACGCATTTCCTATCTATTATTTGATTGACTAACCCTTCATATTGGAATGTGTGAAGAGTCAGATGGTTTGGCAATTCCTCAGGGGCAGATGAATCAAGAAGATTTTGAACCAAAGTTCTAGAGTTTTGTTCATCCTTCACTGTAATAATATCTCGGGGTTTGCAGCGATAACTTGGTATATCAACTATACGACCATTAACTAAAATATGTCCATGATTAACTAATTGGCGCGCTTGAGGAATAGTCAAAGCCATACCCAATCGAAAAAGGATGTTATCCAAACGCATTTCAAGTAATTGTAGTAAAACTTGACCTGTTGACCCCTTGGCTTTTCCGGCGATACGCACATATTTAAGTAATTGGCGTTCTGTAAGACCATAATGAAAACGCAATTTTTGTTTTTCTTCTAAACGAATACGATATTGAGATTTTTTTACGGAGCGTGATTGGTTTCTAAGATCGCTTCCTGCCTTAGGCCTTTTACTAGTTAGTCCCGGTAAAGCCCCCAGACGGCGTATTTTTTTAAAACGAGGCCCTCGGTAACGTGACATAAAGACTCCTTTTTTTTATTGAAATTGTACAAAACTAAATAAAATTAAAACTGAACTAAATGATAATGATAAATGACGTGAAATACACTCCAATAAACTATTGGAATACAAAGAGTAAGAAGATATATTCTCTCAATATACAGATTTTTTTTATTGTATATACAATATATATAAATCAAATAAATCACAAAAATTTTCCTTTATTTTCTTTATTTATTTTGCAAAGATCGAACTCTTTTAGCCAATATATATTCCTATATGGAAGTTTATATGACATAATATAAATGGAGTGGTAACTCTTGGAAAAAGGTCAAAGAAGTCTTTTCAATCTTCTTTGATTTTGAAAGTACATTAAAAATCATGTAAAAAAACGAAAAAATATGGAAAAGCCGGCTATCGGAATCGAACCGATGACCATCGCATTACAAATGCGATGCTCTAACCTCTGAGCTAAGCGGGCTCAAATAAAATAGCGCATGCATACAAATTCACTAAACTACTAGATCGTATCAATTAACTATTCTATTAATATTTTTCCTTATCTATTTAGAATTAATCATATTCTATATATTCTAGAACAGAATATAGCTCAAATAAATAGTGACTATCATTAAATAAATAAAACATAACCTTAATTAATAGAATATAGCAGTATATTGACTTTCGAATTTTGATTTCATTAGTTTCTAAATAAGAAAATCTTAATTAGATCAGAAATCTTTTTTTTTTTTTTTCTATCTATTTTTTTCTATCTATTTTTTTCTATCTATCTATTTCTATCTATTCTATTCTATATTCTATATAGTATAGAATAGTATAGAATTATTAGAATTTCAAATTTACGAAGTAGACTTAGAATTTTTTCCATTGCACATTGTAGAATTCTAAGTTTCAATAATAATAATAAATTTCTTTTCATGAAAGTAAAAAAAAAGAATCGACCGTTCGACTATTTCTGAAAATTTAAGACAAAGATGAAAAAAAGAAGAACATATATATGTTATGTAATATATAACCATATTGAATTGCAAATACAAAAATGATAGAATCTTTATTGATTAGACTAAATCAATATGGATGGAGCTCAAAAAAATAAAAGAAGATAACAAAGACATAAAATAAGTATCTATAATGTAATGAATCCCAAGGTTTCGGCATAAGAAAAAAAGGAAAGACATCATAATGAGATCCTAAAAAAGGGGATATGGCGGAATTGGTAGACGCTACGGACTTAATTGGATTGAGCCTTGGTATGGAAACCTACTAAGTGATAACTTTCAAATTCAGAGAAACCCTGGAATTAACAATGGGCAATCCTGAGCCAAATCCTGGTTTACGCGAACAAACCGGAGTTTACAAAGCGCGAAAAAAGGGATAGGTGCAGAGACTCAATGGAAGCTGTTCTAACAAATGGAGTTCACTACCTTGTGTTGATAAAGGAATCCTTCGATCGAAACTTCAAATCAAAAAGGATGAAGGAGAAAAACCTATATTGTATAAATTTAGGTAACACAAAACGATCTCAAAAATGACGACCTTAATCTCGATTTCTATTTTTTTATAAACAAAATCGAAATGTTGTGAATCAATTCGAAGTTTAAGAAATAATATTTATTGATCAAATGATTCACTTCATAGTCTGATAGATCCTTGATGGAACTTAATTAATCGGACGAGAATAAAGATAGAGTCCCATTTTACATGTCAATACTGACAACAATGAAATTTATAGTAAGATGAAAATCCGTTGACTTTTAAAATCGTGAGGGTTCAAGTCCCTCTATCCCCAGCTCTACTCCCCGAAAAGGTTGACACCTTACCTTTTTTTCGTTATTATTTATTTGAATTATTTAGAATCTATATCATTTTTCATTTTCAAACTTAGAAAGTCTTCTTTTATTTATAAAATCCAAGAAATTCCCGGTCCACAACTTTTTGAATTTACTACTTTTGAGTTTCTTTTCATTGACATAGACCTAAGTCATATATTAAAATGATACTGATACTTCAGTAGATGATACTTCGGTAATGGTAGACATAGCTTAATTGCGGGGGACTTAAAATCCTTGTGTCACCATTCGGAAAAGCAAGATGATACTTCGGTAATGGTCGGCATAGCTTTTTTGCGGGGGACTTAAAATCCTTGTGTCACCATTAGGAAATAGGAAAAGCAAGACGATACTTCAGTAGATGATACCTCAGTAATGGTGGACATAGCTTTTTTGCGGGGGACTGAAAATCCCTGTGTCACATCATACCGATCCTTCAGTAATGGTAGACATAGCTTAATTGCGGGGGACTGAAAATCCCTGTGTCATATGATAATGATCCTTCAGTAAAGGTAGACATAGCTTAGTTGCATAGGACTCGAAATCCTCGTTTCACCATTAGGAAAACGAGGATGATACTTCAGTAGATGATACCTCAGTAATGGTGGACATAGCTTTTTTGCGGGGGACTTGAAATCCTTGTGCCACCATTCGTAAAACGAGGATGATCCTTCGCCGGGATAGCTCAGTTGGTAGAGCAGAGGACTGAAAATCCTCGTGTCACCAGTTCAAATCTGGTTCTTGGCATAGGATTTATTAATTTTGATAAGTTTCTATTCTTCAAATTAAACGTATCTTTAGTAAAAAAAGTGCAATTATCCCTTATCCCCTCTCTTTTTTTGTTCATGTTGTGGATCCAGCCGTTCAAAAAGAATGTATAATACTTGATACATAATACATATCCGAAAGGAAAGGTTAAATGAGTTCCGTTGAATCAAACAAGTAAAAAAAGGTCTATATGTATAGTATACTATAGTATCTATAGTTGAAGGGCAAAAATACCCCAAGATTCATTAGATACAATAGAAATAGAATTGTATCCCCCCCCCTTCATTTATTGCTTTCCGATCTTATTTATTCATTCCCAGTTATGTGACTAAAGTTGACTAAGTTATGTGCGCGATACAAAGTTCATAATGCAGAACTCTTTTGTTTAGTTCATCCTATTGGCTCGGCTTTTACGAAATAAAAAAAGTATCTTTCAATCAAGCTATCTCTAATAATATCAACGAGACCTCAACTGTTCTGTTTGTTTGATCTAAAAAAGAATCGAATTCCAAATATTCCGTGAAGGTCTGGAGTTCTAGAAGCTAAGGCTCATTTTTTATCATTCAATAAGCATCTTGTATTTCATAAAAATTGGGGGCAATATAATCCTTACGTAAAGGCCACCCTATCCAACTTTCGGGCATTAGGATCCGTTTCAGTCGTGGATGGCTATCATAAGTGATTCCTAACATATCATAAGATTCCCGTTCTTGAAAATCCGTACTTTTCCAAACCCAGAAAACGGATGGAATTCTAGGATTACTCCTGTGAGTAAATACTTTTATGCAGACTTCTTCCGCTTGATTAACACCATATTCTATTCTCGTAAGATGATACACGCTGGCTAAGAGGCCACCTGGTGCCACATCATAGGCACATTGCGAACGTAAATAATTGTAACCATATACATATAAAATTACAGCAATAGAATGCCAATCTTCGGGCTTTATTTGTAAAGTCTCTATTCCTTGATAATCGAAGCCCAACGATCTATGAACCAGCCCGCGTTTGGCTAGCCAAACGGACAAAGTGCCCTGCATCTTTTTTATTTCCCCCACACCTTTTTTATATAAAATTAAGTTTTTCACATTTACCATGAGTTCTAATTTATGAAGATTTTTTTCTGATTCTCTAAAAGCCTCCCTAATTCACTAATTCGTGGGACGATACTGGACTTTTGTATTTAAAAAATTTTTCAGTAGAGATCTCTGAAGTAGATGATGGTGGATAGAGTAATTCTTGATCATAATTTCCAATATGCGGACTGCGTACAACAAAAAACTTGTGATTGGTAGTAAAACACCGATTACCCTGTTGAGGTCTAATTCGATCCTTATAGATTTCTCTAGCTATTTTCTTACGAAGCTTTGTTATAGCGTCTATAACAGCCTCTGGTTTAGGTGGACAACCCGGCAAATAGACATCTACAGGAATTAGCTTATCAACTCCTCGAACAGTACTATAAGAATCGGTACTGAACATCCCCCCCGTAATTGTACACGCTCCCATAGCAATAACATACTTTGGTTCAGGCATTTGTTCATATAATCGCACTAAAGAAGGAGCCATTTTCATTGTTACTGTACCTGCTGTTAAAATAAGGTCCGCCTGTCTAGGACTCGATCTTGGTACTAACCCATAACGATCAAAGTCAAATCGGGAGCCTATTAATGAGGCAAATTCAATGAAACAACAACTGGTACCATAAAGAAGCGGCCATAGGCTGGAAAGTCTTGACCAATTTGAAAGATCATTTAACGTAGTTGAAATAACGGAATTTTTTGTTGTTCGATCAAGTACGGGAAACTTAATGGAATTCATAATTGTTTCAATGGTTTTTTTTACTTTTTTTTTTTTATTGTACAAGTATTCGGGAAACGAACTAAGACCACTCCAATGCTCCTTTTCGCCATGCATAAACTAAACCAAGAATTAGGATAAGCACGAAAATGAAAGCTTCTATAAAAGCAGATGCCCCCAGTACATCGAAACTCATTGCCCACGGATACAGAAAAACAGTTTCAACATCAAAAACAACAAAAACTAGAGCAAACATATAATAACGGATTCTAAATTGTAACCAAGCATCCCCGATCGGTTCTATACCTGATTCATAACTAGAAAGTTTCTCCGGCCCCTTCCTAATTGGAGATAAAACTCCGGAAATTAGAAATGCCAAAACAGGAATAGCACTTGATATTAGTAAAAATGCCCAGAAAATATCATATTCGTAAAGCAGAAACATAGACGAACTCCTATGAATGTGGAAAAAATACCCGCTTAGTCAATTCCAATCGGAGTGGATTGGGCAAGGGATATAGAACTCTTGAGTCAAAAAAAAAATTCAGGTTAATCGAATCATTTATTTTCGTTTGGTTGCTGTGGTAGACGTCTCATTTTAAGATTTATTGATTTCGTATTTTCAGTACACTTATTACTTAATAGTTCCATGTTTCTATTACTAATAGTTTCTAATATTAATAATATAATATTAATCTGATTAATAACTAGTAATTTTTTTTTATTTCTGTTTATGTTTAAAAAAACATTTTCGAAAAATCTCTTCGTTTTTAAAATGATGACGTATCAAAAAATCCAGTAAGACTTTACCATACTCATCTTACTTAGTATTAGATAGATTTAATTTTGGTTGAATTTAATTAGATTTCTGTTTTTATTTTTAAACAAGGCCGTGTCATAAAAAAAGTAACCAAGATTGGGTGGGGATACAAAAAAAGAAAGTCTTAGGAACTTTTTGATTGTAGCTAGTGAACGAGGAAAATTCATATAAAAAAATTACAACTATGAAAATTAATGAAGCAAAAAGTTGATTCTAAATTAAAAAAATTAGAAATAAGTATCTATCTAGATATATCGATAGATAGTGGTTGGCTCCATTGAAATAAAATTTAATTTTCCGTTTTATTCTGAACGATCCCCAGGACTTATGGTTTTTGGTATGGAAATTTTTTTTATGAACCGAGCAATTAAAAGTAACCTGTTATAAATAAAGAATACAATAAAAAGTAAAAAAAATTATCCAATTATTTTGATTTTAATGTGATTTATTAGAATGAATTTCTTAGTTAGGGCTATACGGACTCGAACCGTAGACCTGCTCGGTAAAAGAGTTCGAACTTATTATTATCAAAATGATTCGAACTCTTTCAAAGACCCAACATGCATTTTTTTTTGCATTGGGCTCTTTCATTAACTGATCTTTGGATCAGTTAGTCTACCATATTTTTTCTTCAAAAAAAGATAAGAAATGGTTCCAAGTACTCTGATTGATTATTTTTAAATTCTAATACAATACAGAAGAACTACCAAAGTGTTTCAAAAAAGGGTTCTCTTGACGTAGGTTTGCTTTTGGTCTAGATCAACTTAAGTTAAATATAGTCTCTAACATCCTGATTAAAAAATCAAACATGAAACTTGATACACCTTAAGGTTCATAGGACGAAAAGATTATTTTTGAGTTCCTTATACTCATTCTACCTAGCATTGAGTAGACTGGGTATTCACCCTATCAATATCTCAAATCAATGATGGGTTCTATTCATTCCCTACCTAACGGGGTACTTTAATAGGACCTAATGTCAGGCTGTTGTTCTCCTCTTTTTTCCTAAAAAAAAGTCATGGAGTAAGACATCGATTTCTTAATAAGATCAATCAATTAGTTTGATTGCGTGATGGACTCCTCTGAAAAACTTTGGCGCACGTGTAAACGAGGTGCTCTACCTAACTGAGCTATAGCCCTTGTGTTTGTGATACACATTTTATCTTATCATGTAGATAATTTCTTGTCAAGATTAATATTACATGATTGAACATTATATCTCTTTGATCTCGTTGTTTATTGGTATTGCTTAGAAATAATATTGGATTTATAATCCTATCGATGTGATAGGTATCCCCTTTCCTTCTCTTTACGATGATAAATAACCTACTTAACTCAGTGGTTAGAGTATTGCTTTCATACGGCAGGAGTCATTGGTTCAAATCCAATAGTAGGTATAACTTATTAGACACCATGATCAATGGTGTCTAATAAGTTTTTGTAACCAGCTTTTTTTATTTTATTGTTTTTCTCGCTTTTCGATCCTATTTTTTTTATACATTCTTTTTTTTTTTTTACACGTCAGCTAGTTACAAAATCAAATCGTATTGAGAGCCTCGACTCGTGTCCGAGCTCGTCTGAGAGCTAGATTAGCCTCAATTGTCTGTCTCTTACCTTCAGCTTTTCTCAAGTTAGCTTCTGCTATTTCAAGAGTTTGCTGAGCTTCTTGTGGATCAATGTCACTATTCTTCTCTGCATCATTTACTAAAATAGTGATTTCATTATTGCCTATTCTAGCAAAACCGCCCATCAGAGCCATCGTTAACCATTGGTTAGTAAGGCGTATTTTCAAAATACCTATATCAACAGCTGTGGCAATCGGCGCGTGGTTCGGTAATACACCAATTTGTCCACTATTAGTAGATAAAATGATTTCTTTTACTTCTGAATCCCAAACAATTCGATTCGGAGTCAGTACACAAAGATTTAAGGTCATTTCTTCAATTTACTCTCCATTTCTAAGTTTGTAGCCTTCGCAGTAGCTTCATCGATGTTACCCACTAAATAAAAGGCCTGTTCAGGAAGAGAATCAAATTCTCCGGAAAGGATCAATTTAAACCCTCTAATTGTTTCCGCTAGACCAACATATTTTCCCGGAGAACCTGTAAATACTTCTGCTACGAAAAAGGGTTGTGATAAGAAACGCTCAATTTTTCGTGCTCTTGCTACGGTTAAGCGATCCTCTTCGGATAATTCGTCCAACCCCAGGATAGCTATAATGTCCTGAAGCTCCTTGTAACGTTGTAAAGTTTGCTTTACTTGTTGCGCAGTTTCATAATGTTCCTCGCCAACGATTCGAGGTTGTAGCATAGTTGACGTTGAATCTAAAGGATCTACCGCTGGATAGATACCTTTGGCAGCTAATCCTCTTGATAGTACGGTAGTCGCATCTAAATGTGCAAATGTGGTGGCAGGAGCGGGGTCAGTCAAATCATCTGCAGGTACATAAACTGCTTGAATAGAGGTTATGGACCCCTTTTTTGTAGAAGTAATTCTTTCTTGTAAAGTACCCATTTCGGTACTAAGGGTGGGTTGATAACCCACAGCAGAAGGCATTCTACCCAATAAGGCGGATACCTCGGATCCTGCTTGTACGAAACGGAAGATATTGTCGATAAATAGAAGTACGTCTTGCTCATTAACATCTCGGAAATATTCTGCCATAGTTAAGGCAGTCAGACCAACTCTCATACGAGCTCCTGGTGGTTCATTCATCTGACCATAGACTAGGGCCACTTTGGATTCCGCAAGATTTTGTTCATTAATGACTCCAGATTCTTTCATTTCCATGTAAAGATCATTTCCTTCACGAGTCCGTTCGCCTACTCCACCAAATACGGATACACCACCATGAGCTTTAGCAATGTTGTTGATCAATTCCATAATTAGTACTGTTTTACCCACGCCAGCCCCACCGAATAGTCCAATTTTTCCCCCACGACGATAAGGGGCCAAAAGATCTACTACTTTAATTCCTGTTTCAAAAATTGATAATTTTGTATCTAATTGTATAAAAGCAGGCGCGGATTTATGGATAGGAGATGTTGTGCGAGTATCGACAGGACCTAAATTATCAACGGGTTCCCCAAGCACGTTGAAAATTCGTCCTAGAGTCGCTCCGCCGACTGGAACACTTAGAGGATTTCCCATATCAACCACGTCCATTCCTCTCTTTAAACCCTCTGTCGCACTCATAGCTACAGCTCTAACTCGATTATTTCCTAATAATTGCTGTACTTCACAAGTCACATTAATTTCTTGACCAAGAGTATCTCGACCCTTAACCACCAGAGCATTGTAAATATTAGGCATTTTGCCCGGGGGAAAGGCTACATCCAGTACCGGACCAATGATTTGAGCGATACGTCCCAGGTTTTTTTTTTCACGTATCGAAACCTCTGGATCCGAAGTAGTAGGATTTGTTCTCATAATAAAAAAATATGTTAAATTTTGTTGCGAAATTTTTCGAATAAAGAAAAAATCTTCGATAGCAAATTCATCGGTTAATTCAATAAAAAATGGGAGTAAGCGCTCGATTTCGTTGGTACCACCCAAGCGGATGTGGAATTCAATTTTTTACTTATTCAATGAAGGAATAGTCATTTTCAAGCTCAACTAACTGAAACCTAGTTTTAAAATAAAAAATATATGAATAAAAAATTTTTTTGCGGAAAGTCTTTGATTTATTTATCATAATAGAATAGGCAAGCCTTTGTTTTATCTTTTATCTAGCGAATTCTAAACGGAACTTTAGTTATGATTCATTATTTCGATCTCATTAGCCTTTTTTTTTCGTATTTTCATTTTAGCATATCCGGTTATGCGTCCCATTTATTCATCCCTTTAGCAACCCCCCCCCCTCTTGTTTTTCATTTTCATGGATGAATTCCGCATATTGTCATATCTAGGATTTACATATACAACATATATTACTGTCAAGAGTGATTTTATTAATATTTTAATATTAAATATTTGGATTTATAAAAAGTCAAAGATTGAAAACTTGAAAAAGAAGTATTAGGTTGCGCTATACATATGAAAGAATATACAATAATGATGTATTTG